TAATGGAATAGAATATGGGAGGAATCGAATCCCTTGTATGAGTAAAAAGAATAAGTACAGTTTTGAATGTTTTGCTTATGTACAAAGTAACAACCAACCATTCTAATTGGATCAGTGAATCATTTTTCAGTCATTCATTGAATGATAAATCACTACAAGTGAGGGAGATACACGATTTAAATAACGGAAAATCAAATATTTTAAAATTGTATCTAGAATGACCGGAAAGGTAGAAACAAGACCGGATATAATTTGATCATTATGAGCAAATCCAAAATCTTTGTAGACAGATCCAATCATTAGTTCCCAACCGTGGGGCGAATGGAATCCTATACATAAATCAGTTACTAAAAGAATGGAAAAGGCTTTGATTGTGTCGCTTAAGTTATATAGAAATTCTTGAACCCAATAGTTAAGAATAACAAGTTCTTCATTACCTAGCATAGAATAACCACTTAGAATAACGAAACAGATCATATTTGTCGAGAAGTGCAAAATCGTATGGATACAATCTTCATTGTGCATCTTGATCAATTGGATCGTTTCGTTGTAGATTCCGATACGAAGCTTTTCTAGATGTGTTCCCGGGTATTCCTTTATCATTTCGTCCAAGAGTAAGAGTTCCTCTAATTCTATGAATTTTTTTAGAATACTCTTTTCTTGAATATCATTCAAAAAAATTTCGGATTGCCTAGTATCCCACCAATTAGTAACCCAAGATTCCAGACTTTTAGTAAATGAGAGAGAGATCCACCAGGGCAAAAATACTATAGATGCAAGATATAGAAGGGGAATGAATGCTTTCTTTTTTGCCATTTTTTCGTCTTTGAATTTTTAATGAACTCACCCCATTCGTTGACGCTATACGATACTAACTAATATTCCTATCAAGGATCAGTTCTATTACAAGTTATCGAGCCCACGAATCTATTCCCCGCTTTTTTTGTGTATGATTCAGCGGTTAGTACTTGAATTTATAAATAATACAGAAATGGAATAAAAAAGAATCCACTTCGAATTTTAGCAAGTGATTGTTTCCAAATCTATCACTTGCTAAAATTCGAAGAGAGTGACCCCTTTCAATAAAGAAATGCATGAAAGAGCCCCTTCAAGTAACAAATATTATTCAGATTTGGAAACGAAAGAACTCTCTTTCTATCAAAATATCCAATTTTTTGAAAAAAAAAAAACGACGCATAGTCCGGGAATAATTGAGAGAATTTTCTGAAGAATATTGTGATTCTGATAAAAAAAATGACTACCAAAACAAGACAAAAAAGCTATCGTTATAAGCATCCCAATCGTTTGGTAATTAAGAAGTACAAAAAGGGATAAAAAGAAAGATTGATTGACAAAACAAAAAAAAAGAGAATCTACAAGATATAATCTCTCTATTGAAAATAAAAAAAGCATTCATTCTTTTCATTTCAGTTTCAATTCATTTTTTAAAATACTTCAATTGGTACACGCAAGAAATAAGCCAATTCAGCAGCTTTTTGCTCAAGTTCTCGTGGAGTCAAATTCTCATCAGTACGAGTCAAAGGAATAGCGCCATGGCCCCCGATTTCCATATAAAGGACACGACGAGCATAAATACCCTCTTTCACTTCTATTCTGATGGACTGTACGTCTTTCATAAAGAATTGGAGGAAGATGCGACGATTTTTTCCAGGAAATCCCCAACGAAAAATACACACTATTCCTTCTTTTCTATCGAACCGATCATAACCACTACCTACATTCCACGAAATTGTGCACCACAAATAAGAGCTAATAAAGAGACCCGCAATTCCGTAGAAAGACATCACGATCCCCTGTGGAAAAAAAATGATTTGCGTAGGCGGAAATAAAGATATCAAATTTCTACCAAGATAACTGGAAATTCCAACTAATAAAAACCCTAATGAACCTAAAAAAAGGATAAAGGCCCAGCAGAAATTACTTGTTTTTCGAGACCCTGCTATAAGTTCTATCCATATATGTTCTGATCGCCAATTCATACTAGATCTAGTTGCATTTTATTGAAATTGAGAGAATAACCCAAATTAATTTGACTTTTTGTGTGTTTCCGAAATAACTCTCATCAACTAGCACTATTCTGATGTGAACTTTTATTTTAGGAGTAATTCATCGAATTGGTTAGATATAAAATAATAATATCCATTTCGTATGATTTCCTATAGATATCCACATACATATAGATATATTCACTTTACATTTAAGGCATTCGCCCCGATCCCGATTTGATTTCGTTGCAAATAGCTATAATTTATTTACTCATATATCATGTTTACACACGAATAACAATAATAGTTTCTTTATGTTCGGGGGAACCCACATCACATATTTTATTCTAAGAAATAGATATCTGTGTTATGGTCTAAGTCTAAATCTTGAAAAAAAAAAACAAAATAGATGAGATTTAGCCCCATCATATCGATATCTAAAAAATCTTGTTTTTTTGAATATGAAGAGATAAAGAAGCCATCGCAATTGCCGGCAATATTAGGCCCACGAAAGGCACAAAAAAAGAGGGTAAATTTGTCATAAAATGGATACCTGGATTTACTATTTTTACCTGTTATTGTTATATTGTTATTTATATTGTTATAAAGGTATCTTATAATCATTATTTCTAATTCATATAGAATTATACTAAGCATATCTAAGTGAGTATATGTGATATAATAAAAAATATATAAATATAATAAAATAAGTGCAAGGAATGTCGAACTAAATAAATATAATTTTTCATCTTTCTACATGAAATATATATATATGATAATCGCCTTTTTTATTATCTTGTTTTTGTCTTATAATTTGAATTTCATAAAATGGAATAAAATAAAGAAAGAGTTTCTTACAACTTCCTGAAAAATTTGTTACAATCCGATCCGGGAATAGGGAGTCTTAGTAAAACTGGGGATTCTAAAAAAATATCGAAAGATGCAAGATTCTGTACTTTTCACTTTTAAATTTTCTATATTTGAATTATATACACATAAGAAGAGAACGTGAAATTCGCTTTATTCTCCTTGCCTAATTTTAATTTAGCGGAAGAAGAAATGCATTCTTTTTTTTTGATAGAGGTTTTTACTGATTAGTAATCGGGAATGTCGGTAAAAAAAAAATGATCCGCATAATTATTTTTACAATTAAATCTTATGTTATCAAATGCTACCAAGCCAAAATCCATTCTACGGATTTTGGCTTTGATTTCTATAAACTAAATAACTACTCGTTTTATAAAAAAAAAATAATAATTTATATTTTGATTAATTAATATATTTTATATTTTTTTTTTATTTTTATTAAGGATCCACTTGATTGAATTTTGATTCAGAGAAAAGAAAGCGTGGAGCTGAAATAACTCACTCAGAACGTCTTTTAAAAGATTACGTGGTACGATTAGGTCGAATTGGCCCTTATGGAATAAATATTCAGCCGTTTGTGAGCCCTCAGGTACTGTCGTATTCAATGTTTGTTCAATTACTCTTTTACCCGCAAATGCAATGTAGGCATTGGGTTCGGCAATAATGATATCGCCCAACATACCAAAACTGGCTGTCACCCCACCAGTAGTAGGAGATGTAAGGATTGATACATAGAATAACTTTTTCTTTGATTGATAATCATATAAAGCGGAAGCTATTTTAGCCATTTGCATCAAGCTCAAACTTCCTTCTTGCATGCGTGCTCCTCCGGAAGCACACACTAGAATAAGAGGCAAAAACCGATTGGTAGCATATTCGATCAAACGAGTGATCTTCTCGCCAACTACGGAGCCCATACTACCCCCCATAAACTGAAAATCCATAACCCCAATTGCTATGGGAATACCGTTTAGTTGACCTGTGCCTGTTTGAACAGCCTCAGTTAATCCTGTTTTTCTTTGATAAGAATCAATACGATCTTTGTAAGATTCCTCTTCCAACGGAAATTCAATGGTATCCACAGAGACCATATCTTCATCCATAGGAACCCAAGTACCTGGATCAATCAAAAGTTCTATTCTATCTGAACTACTCATTTTCAAATGATGTCCACAGTGTTCGCAAATATTCATTTTTGATTTCAAAAATTTCTTATAATTTAATCCATAACAATTTTCGCATTGAACCCATAAATGCCTATATTTTTGAGTAAAATCTAGATCATTAGAATTTTCCGTTTCCGTTATAGTTAACTCACTACCAGCCGGACTCGTTTTTATACTTGAACTCTGGGTTTCACTACTATTTCTGCTTTCATCAAAAATGTAACTAGAAATGTAATTGTCATTGTAATTGACAATACCACTTAAAATGTAACTATCAATACAAATTTGAGAACGAAAATAGCTGTCAATACAGCTAGTAATGTGTTTATTCCAACTATATTTAGTATCATATATGTAAGGATCATAGTGGGGATCATCACTATTAGATACACTATTTAGATAACAAAAATTCCGAGAATTAGAAAAAGAGCTTTCTAGTTCACTTAGAAAAGAATGAGCATTGTCAATCTCAAAAATTTGATTTTCAATATCAAAACATATGAAATAACTGTCCCTATTATTATCCCTAACTAAAAAAGTATCATCAGGTACGAAATTATGAATGTCTCTAACGCCGACTAAATGATCAACATTACTGTAACTAGAATTGTCACTATCGCTCCCACTAAGAGTGTTTTTATCTATATCATTTCTAATCGGGTCTTCACTTACACTGGTATTTTCAATAGAACCAAGGCTGCCCATTGATTTACTTAGCCCATACCCGTATTCTAACTCCTTTTTTTTGGACAACATCGAGTTGAACCACCCTTTTTCCATAAAGCCTTGTTGCACATATTTACATGAAAAATACAATAGATGAATAGTCATTCGATAAAAAATCATTTGAATATTTCATTTACTATCCTAATACGCATCCAAATACAATCACTAGGGTTCTATTAACAAAAAAAACAAGTAGGTGTTGTTTAATTATTTCAATTATTTCTTTTTTCGATTT